CGACCTATATATATATAAAGATATCCGGTGCGATCCTATGGGTCTAGCTATCGATCTGTATATATATAGATAATGATCTGGCGGGCCTCTTTTAATGAAGTAAAAAAAAAAAAATACCTTTCCTTCGATCTCATGCCTTAATTTAATAAGGTGGTAAAAGGTGCTAATAAGTCATACAGCATTAATAGATTCGTGGTAAAATCCCTCTATGATACGTTTTATTAGAATTTTTGGCTGATACAATTTTTTGGCCGATACCAATAAAGGGATCAAATGGTATATAGTTTCTTTTGTTGATAGATTGGAGGATTAGAAAGATGACTATTGCTTTCCAATTGGCTGTTTTTGCATTAATTGCTACTTCAGCAATCTTACTGATTAGTGTACCTGTTGTATTTGCTTCTCCTGATGGTTGGTCAAATAACAAAAATGTTGTATTTTCCGGTACATCATTATGGATTGGATTAGTCTTTTTGGTGGGTATCCTTAATTCTCTCATCTCTTGAACCTATTTGTTCTATTTAGATCCAAAAATTAAATGATCCCCTCCTAATTCTTTCATTTTCAGGTTGTGAGACACATTAAAATGAAATATAAGTCCCCAAAATGCAAATAAAGAAAAAAAAAAATGAAAGGGAGGGGTCAAACAAACTTCTTATATTTAACTATTTAAAAATGAAATTAAAAAATATATATATATATTAATTAAATAATTTTATTATACTATTTGTTTATATTTATAATATATTATTATTTATAAATAGTAGAAATTTTCTATAATATTTAGAATACTATTTTGATAATAATATTTTTTTGATAATAACAATTTTATTATTATTAAAATTGAATGATTATAATTTTAAATTTATATATTCTAATTTCACTATATAGTTATTGTTAACTATATAGTATTTCTATTAGAATACTATCTAATTTTATACAATTCAAATTTGATATTATTCTAATTACTATTAATATTTTCAATAATTTAAAAAGAATCTAAATTAATTTTTTATTAAATGAAAATAAATTTTTTTAAATGAAAATAAGCATTTTGCAATTACTCTGAAAAACAAAGGAGTATCTGATCTAACTCTGCACAAATATGGCCCATCCATTGTGTATCAAGAACAAGCGGCTATAGTTGAATGGTAAAATTTCTCTTTGCCAAGGAGAAGATGCGGGTTCGATTCCCGCTATCCGCCCAGGGTAATGGGTTCATTTTTTTTTTAATAGGATAAAGAATTAAGTATAGTTGACAGTGATAGTAGAGTGGTTCTATCCTCTTCACTTCTATACTATTCCCTTCTTTTCCTCCTGCCCACCCCAAAATAAAAAGAAAAAAATAGTAATTAATTACTAGTTACCGGAGTCAAACCTCCGTTTTTTGTCAAAAAAAATGTTGCGGAGACGGGATTTGAACCCGTGACCTCAAGGTTATGAGCCTTGCGAGCTACCAAGCTGCTCTACCCCGCGACGAAGAGAGGGACTGGGAACTAATGGACAAAGAAGGATTGAGTACACCCCTCTACCATATTGGTACAAATAGAATAGCCTATTTATACAGAATGGTAAAGGGGCTCCTCTATGATCATAGAAATGAATATAAAAAATGAAACGATATTTTAATGCTTACCAACTTGACCTTGTTGCTCCAGGCAACAAACATGCATGAACCATTTCACGAAGTATGTGTCCGGATAACCCAAAGTCTCGATAGTTAGCTCTCGGTCTTCCGGTTGAAAAACAACGTCGATGAAGACGTGTAGGTGCACTATTACGCGGTGGGGATTGTAACTTTCCGTGAATTTTCCATTTCTCACTCAACAATGGAACTTTACCTATTTCTTTTTTGGGGGATCGACGAATCAAATGATATTTTTGTTCCAATTTTTGCCTCTTCTTTTCCCTCTGAATTAAACCTTTTCTTGCCATAATGGTTCGGTTCTTCCTATTAGTATCAATGATAAAAGTCGGATCCTAGATGTAGAAATAGTAGAAATATAAGAAGGCGGACCCCCTTCTGCATCGAAAGAAATGACATTATCGAGGATATAACACATAAGAATTAACCAAATTTGCCCGATGTAGAGGCAATCAAGAAAGCCGCGTAAGTGAATATATAACCTACAGAAAAATGGGCTAATCCAACCAATCTTGCTTGCACAATGGAAAGAGCTACTGGTTTATCTCTCCATCGAATTAAATTAGCCAAAGGTGTGCGTTCATGAGCCCATGCTAAAGTTTCAATCAATTCTTGCCAATATCCACGCCAGGAAATTAAGAACATAAATCCAGTAGCCCAAACAAGATGTCCAAATAAGAACATCCACGCCCAAACTGATAAACTATTCATACCAAAAGGGTTATATCCGTTGATAAGTTGTGAAGAGTTTAACCATAGATAATCTCTTAACCATCCCATCAAATAAGTGGAAGATTCATTAAACTGTGAAACGTTACCCTGCCATAATGTGATGTGCTTCCAATGCCAATAAAA